TGACCCGATTTGAGGGGCGGTCCATTTTTGGCTATACATACATTTTCACAAATAAACTGTCCAAGACTAATTATTTTAGATGTCTCTGCACAATAATTGTGATGGAGAAAAGACCAATTCAAATTGAATGGATTTAAAATAATGTTACGGCATGGATCGGGATTAAAAATTTTTCCATTTTCATCCATTAAATAATATTTAAATTGAATCACTTGCAAAGTCTGTTTTAAATTGTCAAGTTGCAAATATTTAGTTACTAAGATCTGATTATGAGTTATTAAATGGTAAGATGAATAAAAATTCTCAAGTGGAAGGCATGTTCCTAAAGGGCCCAATGAAGTCCTAATTGGAATTAGGGGATCTTTTTTAATTGATTCTTTTATCACACTGTGATATTTTACATCCTTGAATGGCCCCATTCGAGAACAATTGGCTGCTGACAAAATTATCAACGACTGACATTCCTTATTTCTATTCAACAACGTATGAATAGTTCCTTGAGGTTGGTTAAGAGATTGTTGAATTTTTGCCTTGGAATAGCAATAAATGGCAGAAAAGGGGTTGATATTGGTACAATCTGATCCATTATCAGAGGTCAATCCTGACCCCGACGGATCATTCCTTTTTCCGATATACGAAATACGGGATTTCACTAAGTTGATTCTTAGGAAATGTCGAATCAAACCATTTGTCCTTATTTCAACAAAAGAAGCACGAGCTTCTTCGCAAGAAGAACTTGTTTTGTCTTGGTTCCAATTCAATACTAAACAAGTCCGAACTAATTGAATACTTGTGTCAGAAATTCCTCGAATCGGTTTGCCGTTTCCATAAAGGATATAATTGACAATTCGAAGTTGCACATTATCCCTTTCCTGCAATGGATCCGGTGGAAAAAGGGTTGCTAAATTTATACCGTCTGTTATTTCATATGTGACGACAGGTCGAACTAAAACAAAAAACCTTTTCTTACTAGGTGTAATTCGTTGGACATAGATCCAATTTTGAACTTTTTTGTATTCCTTGGAATTTCTTTTTCCTGTTCCTGGTGGTATCAAAACGCCGGTATGTCTGGATATCTTATCCGTCTCTCCAGGAAAATGGATATCTCCAGAAAAGATTTTCAGTTCAATTCGTTTTTTTTTTCTCTCCACCCGGACCAACCCACCGACTCGGCTTCTTAGATTTAAGGTGATTTGTGTATCGACCCCAACGATACTATTGTTCCGTACCATTATGGAAGAAGATCCGGGCAAGATATGCACCTCTTCAGGAATGAAAAAAAATCGATCTACTTTCATTTGGTATTTTGGCTTAAATTCCTTGACTCCTCGATACTCAATCAAATCCTCTTTTTTGATGACTGAATGCGTTTCTATAGTCCCATATTTAATAATGCCCGAACTCCTTCTTCTGTATCGAGGATCATCGAAATAAGCAAGAATACTATTTCGACGGAAAATACCATTTACGGGGATTTCAATCGAGATACCTGAACAGGGCATTAGTTCATTCTCGAGTTCTTGAATCGAGTGTAGTGGAATGATGAATTTATTTCTTCGCCTTTTTGACAATAAATCAGAATTCTCGTGGAGAATAGGCGAATATACGAGATTATACTGACCAGTACCTATGATTCGATTAAGGTCTGAATAATCAGGAATCCTATCTTCTTTTTGACCATAAAAATCCGAACTAAACAATTTCTGCCTCGCCTGATCATTGGTTACTGAGCGGTTAGAAGTATATCTTCGCTTGCCAGAAAGAGAATGCGCATTCATTTGATCCTGATCCTTGTGGATCGAAAGGTAGACTAGACTGGACCTGCACGGCCCTCCTAATAATATCCATAAATGACTTGTTTTTGGTAATAGATGAACATTACCATATGTAAATTCGGGTGCATGATAGACATCGGTACTCCAGTGCATTTCTCCGTCTGAATCAGAATAAATATGTTTTCGAACCTTCTCTTTAAAATTCAAAGTGGATATTCCTGCGCGAATCTCAGCAATTACTTGTTCTGATTCTACATATTGATCGTTTTGAACTAAAAGCAAACTTTTGGGTGGAATATTCACATTATGTAGAATATCTTCACTCTCAATAGTTACATACAAGTCTATAGAACATAGAAAGGCGGGATGCCCATGACGTGTACGTGTCGGATGAACCAAGTCCTCATTGAATTTTATTTTTCCATTAGATGGGGCTCGCACATGTTCTGCAGTACCCCCCGTGAATACTCCTCCGGTATGAAAAGTTCTTAATGTTAATTGAGTCCCCGGTTCTCCAATCGATTGACCTGCAATAATACCTACAGCTTCTCCCAATTCAACCAGGTCGCCATGAGTAGGACTACGGCCATAACATAATCGACAAATCCAAGATGTACTCCTACAAGTAAAGGGAGTTCGAATAGAGATTGGTTGTGCCCGAAAGGTTATGAAGCGATTTACAAGTCCAATGCCAACGGCTTGGTTTCTAGTGGCAATACATCGCG